TTAATAATGGAAATTCCTTGCCTATATATGTTCATTTGTAAGTATATCGTATCTATAGACTTGTGATAAGAGAGAAAGGTTTCTGTCCGGATCCGTTTGTGAAAGAGTAGAGTGAATAAGAAACATAACTAATTTGGAACCGATGACGAAATAAAGAGGTTAGGTAGTAAAATGGGCTCTTTTCTTTTTATTGGGGATAGAGGGACTTGAACCCTCACGATTTCTAAAGTCGACGGATTTTCCCCTTACCATAAATTTCATTGTTGTCGGTATTGACATGTAGAATGGACTCTATCTTTATTCTCGTCCGATTAATCAGTTCTTCAAAAGATCTATCCGAGGAGTGAATGATTTGATCACTGAATATTCGATTCTTCCTTCAATTTGGAATCGATTCACAAGAATTCTTCCATTTTTCATATAAAAAAAATACGGAATCGGATCGTGATTAATTGTTTGATATTTCAGTACGTATATAGGATAGGGTCATCCTTTCTGGAATTTCGATAGAAGGATTCCTATACCAATGTTAATCAACTCCATTCGTTAGAACAGCTTCCTTTGAGTCTCTGCACCTATCCTTTTTTTGGTTCTCGTTTTCTGAACCTTGTTTTCTGAAAACAGGATTTGGCTCAGGATTGCCCATTTTTAATTCCAGGGTTTCTCTGAATTTGGAAGTTATCACTTAGTAGGTTTCCATACCAAGGCTCAATCCAACCAAGTCCGTAGCGTCTACCAATTTCGCCATATCCCCTTATGAGACCGAGATCTCATTGTGATCCCATCCCCCTCTTTCATTTATTTATGTCGGAACCGTTGAATTCATTAGATACTGATTCCTAATATCGAAAAAAGGTCTACTCCTATTTTATTATTTTATTTTGATTTCTTGTCCATATTCTCTATCGGAAGACCCGTATTTGGTCCCATCAGAAATGATTCTATCATTGATGTATCTGCAATTCAATATGGATAGAGATATCCCACATATACATACCCTCCCCCCCTCTCATTTTTCCCGCGCGATTTTGAATACTGGAACGGTCGATATTCATTTTTTTTTTTTCGTTCTACCTCCCCCCTTTCTGAATGAAACCAGCGAAATGTCTCATTATGATCTGGATTGCATCCTTATCTTATCCTTTCCTTAGTACCGATCTGCTCTAATATGATTAATCTAATCTGCTATAACTAACTGCTATAAATTAAGTATAATATATAAATTAAGAATTAAAAAAAACATTCTATATAGATATAGTTAGTTAGTTCTATTGCACTTATTTCTGTTATGTGAGCCCGCTTAGCTCAGAGGTTAGAGCATCGCATTTGTAATGCGATGGTCATCGGTTCGATTCCGATAGCCGGCTTTTCAATATTCTTTGATCTCAAGGAATATTGAAAAGACTCCTCTCTTTTTTTCTTTTAAACAATGTCGGGTCACCGATCTATTATGTCGTAGCAACTTCCAACTATGAATAAAAAACTGATTTGATTGGAGCAGTTAAATCTCTACACTACAGAACAAATCAAGAAAGAGGTCCTTCACTTCCTATATATACAAAATAATCCGGATATTGATACAATCCATCTCATTCTTCTTTTGTAGTCTTCTTTTGTAGTACTTCAATAGATTTAGTTTCGTTTATCGTTTAGTTCAGTCTTAATTTAAGTTTATTCTGTAAAATCCAATTTTAACAAGGAGTCTTTATGTCTCGTTACCGAGGGCCTCGTTTCAAAAAAATACGCTGTCTGGGGGCTTTACCGGGACTAACTAGTAAAAGACCTAGATCCGGAAGTGATCTTAGAAACCAATCACGTTTCGGGAAAAGATCTCAATATCGTATTCGTCTAGAAGAAAAACAAAAATTGCGTTTTCATTATGGTCTGACAGAGCGACAATTGCTTAGATATGTTCGTATTGCCGGAAAAGCCAAAGGGTCAACAGGTCAGGTTTTACTACAACTACTTGAGATGCGTTTGGATAACATCCTTTTTCGATTAGGTATGGCTTCGACCATTCCTGGAGCCAGGCAATTAGTTAACCATAGACATATTTTAGTTAATGGTCGTGTAGTAGATATCCCAAGTTATCGCTGCAAACCCCGAGATATTATTACTGCAAGGGATGAACAAAGATCCAGAGCTCTGATTCAAAATTATCTTGATTCATCGCCCCGCGAGGATTTGGCAAAACATTTGACTTTTGACTCATCCCAATATAAAGGATTAGTAAATCAAATAATAGATATTAAATGGATCGGTTTGAAAATCAATGAGTTTCTAGTCGTAGAATATTATTCCCGTCAGACTTGAACCTAACTAAAATAACAAAGCTTCGGACCATTTTGCCCCCCCCTCTTTTTTTTTTTTCACCGAAGAAGGGGTTTGATCCGGATTTTTCTCCCATTCACGTATCACAAATGGATCAGCAGTGAGATTTTCATTCCTTTCCACTCTTTTCTTTCCGGTATTTTCCGTACTGCAGTAATTAGGAATAGAG